CCTTGGTACGCCTGGTGTTGATAGGGAAGGCAATGTCTTCTTTTTCCTAGGTATACCTTTTTGAAGTCCCATTTCTCCGGTGCTGATGAACTGCTACCTAAACCACTTGGATTTGGAGCTAGAGAGAGCCTCGGTCGGGGAGGAAGTCAACAAAACTTCTACTACTTACGTTATGCCGACGATCTAGTCTTCGGGGTGCCAAGTGGGTCGGTGTCGATCAAGTTCGAGTTATCTTCCATTCTTTTGCAAAGTACTTGCATGCACCGCCACCTTTCAATTATATACTTGTGACTGTGGTAATGCTTGGTGGGGCTGTTGGATTGGGAGCCCACATGCTCAGCATGGATCCTGTAAAGAAAGCCTACTACTAATGACTAGAGAAAAGAATTCATTCGGGGATAGTCCGCTCAATCGGCGCGTGGGCCTATCACACCGTCAATCGCCCGGTGTATCGGCTACCATGTCATAAGTGCCTATGGTATAGTATGTGTTTGTTAGGGTAAAGCGGTGAAAAGAAGGGCGAACTGATTAGAAAAGCCGATGCGCTTGCTAGAGTAGCTAAGGAGTTGTCGGAACCCAATGGAGATGATGTCCACATAGTCGTGCTCAATAGAAGGTGTTTGGCATCATGCTTTTCAACTCCGGAGTGGGGGCATCAGAGTGAACTAAAGGAGAAGGATGACTTAGCCGAAATTCTTGTTGTAAAGACAGAAGATGATTGGGGGCTACATTTCTTGGAATACTTTAAGCATGGCAAATTACCACAGGACAAGTCAACTCAGGAACAACTAACGCAAAGAAGAGCTCTTCGATTTGTGTTCGCAAATGAGACACTCTATAGAAGGTCTTATGACCAGATGTGGTTACGATGTGTTTCATCAAGTGAAGCAAAATAAATCATGGATGAGGTACACACTGGCCTATGTGGAGCCCATCAATCAGGCCCTAAGACGAAACTGAAAATCAAGCGAATGGGATATTATTGCCCCTATCGATCCAGGCACATCCTCACTCGGATCTCTTTTCTAAAGGAGCTGGAATAGGGAGTGTGAAACATCCCTATAATTGACTTCTGACGGTAAGTCTATAGCGCTTCTAGCCAGTCTTACTTAATAAAAGATCTTCCAGCCAAGCCTGTTTCAGTTGAAATAGAAGTCTGCCTTTCTCTGGTTTTTAGCGAGATATCCCTGTGACTGGTACTAAGAGCAGCTACTGGGTTTGCTTACTAAAGACCCTTCATTTCCACTTTCTCGAGAAAGGGATTTACTGCTCTAGCTACAACGGTATCGCTCCTACTACTCTGACCTCTTATTACAGAGGATAAACCGAGAAGACTACCCCAAAACTGCAGGAAGGAATGTTACCCGAATAATAGAATTTCTGCTACAAACGCATGAATAGACGGGTTTCGCTGGAACTATTCCCGTATCCCCCAAAAAGGGCCCTAGAAAGGTAGGGTGAATGATGCAGTAGGAACAGATTAAAGCTTTGCTGCTTGATACTGAAGGAACAACGTGTACTCATCCTCACACACAGATACAGTTTTATGCTCAGTAGTGGTAGAAGGATTAGGAGGGGGAACATAGTCATAAGTAGCTACATTCGCATATCGTGGAGGTCTACCAACAAGATCTCAACAAGAATCACTAGGCTTAACGCCCTCTTCACCGAATCACCATGGTGAGAACACTTCCGCGATCCTCGTCCACTTCTCCACTGCCATAAAAAGAGCCTTCAGCTCCTTCTCGGGCAGGCCATAACACCTTCTTTCCCTCAGCTAAACACCATATAAAGAGTCACTCCTCGAGGTAGGTCAGCGACTGGAAGAGTCTTTTGAAGGCTTTCAGCAGAAGGTCTGAGAAAAAAGTATGTATGACCATCAATGTCTGCATCTTCCCCTCATCCCCCTATCATAACAAGGCAAAGCTAGAGCGCCTTTCCAGCTAGTCGTTCCAACAGGAATGCTTAAGATAACGAACCTTGACCATAAAAAACAGAGGTAAGCCTCTTAATTCACTCTGATTGGCGCGGTGGTAAGCTATCTTGGCAAATCCTTACTTCTATTGAGGAATCCTGTCAATGAAAAGGGTGAAATCCCTTCCTTCAAACTACACTACTTACGACATTAGTTTACGCTTTGCTCCACTTCAGTTCCGCTTCGTATCGGCCTCTCTTTCTCTAGCCTCGTTCCGGACTACTAAAGTCTTGTGTTCGTGACTCACTTGCAACTCATTTTTCACTTCTCGGGCCACTTCGCTTACCGGCGCTAGCGCCGTGCACTCCGCTCAATCCCTTACTTGTTTACTACACTTCCATAATTCTAGAGCCGCCTAGCGGGTAGGGGAATTACCGAGTAGGACGTTTTTACCGGGGTTTACTACTTTTGGTCAGAAATATAGGTCTCGTATTAGGGAAAATGGGATGTAGGACTTTTGCATATAGGTGATTCCTACTTTTTTCAGAAAAGCGTCAAGCTCGTACGAGGGAAATCAATTAGTAGGACAAAAACACGGGGTTTCCTACTTTTTCCACTCATTGACATTATGGTCTAATGCTAGTTGTTTTTATCGGTTGCGATTTCTAAACCAGCAGCCCCGTAATGTACTACTGGAAATGGACCTACTCAAGCTTCTGCACCAGGTTTTTGACTGAACCTGAAACTACATCAGCCAATTCTGTATTCGATCGTACACGAGTTCGGTTGGTTGATACAAAAAACGCGAAGCCTTTTCTCTGGTGGAGGAATCAAATACCTGAACCTTCCATTCAAAGAGTATGAGATTGGGCCTATGTAAAGTGACTCACCTATTGCCAGTGCCTCTGAAGGCCCAATTATGTTCCAGGCTAATTTATTCGAGTAGCCTTTTCCATTTCCAGGACTCACTTGAGACTATTGGGGAAAAAGCGAGAACAAGAGAATAGAAGGTGCAAATCCGTACTTCCAACCACTTAACCTACTAGTTTGACTTTCAAAGCCCTAACCTGGAATTCTGTACCTGAGCATCCTCCCCTCTTCTATTCTACGAGTCCTGCATCTGGATGAGTACTTCGACTATCCAATACATATCCAATACATTTTGGCTCCAGTTTCTGGTTGAAAAAGAAAGAACAAAGCGCCGGCCTCATGTACGCGCTGGCGACATTAAATACTCTTCTTTATCCCTTGAGCCATGTTGAAAACTCTCCAACGGTGTACTTGCATTCCATGAAACAATAAGCTGAAAGAAAATTCTTCTTGGACATATAGTGAAGAAGCATTCGGAAACGTAGGTCATTCACATTCATAAAAAAAAACCCAACCTTAGCAAGCAGCATACAGAGATACTCAAAAAACTACTGATCCTAGGAAGTCAACCGTGACGGAGAAGCAGGAGTACGGGAGGGATCCGGTTGAAGAGGTAGGAAATCCAGCACAGAGTAAGTCCAAAGCTATCGGGCTCAACAAAGAATTCAATCACTAGGCCTTTCGGTGACAGAATAGGCCCAAAATTATGAGTTGATTCCAGCGCTATACGTATACACTCCCAATTCTACGTGTTAACGGCATCGTTGACTGACAAGCCTGGGTGGACCGTAACTAAATACGTTACTTACTGGGCTGATCAAAGAAACTCGTATATACTATAGTCGGTGCCAAAGGAAAAACCTCAGAGGCCATTGCGAAGACCTTGCACCCGATACTGCTACACTTTTTTCATATGACAGTGAAGCGGATGTTGAGTCGAGATATTATGTTCTTCTCTCTAGGCAATATAGGTTGCCAGCACCTATTCCGGAATCGTAGGTCAAGGAGGGGATGCATGGGCATTATACTCGGTTCACCAATCCACGAGAAACTTAGTTGGGTATGGAGAATGGGATAGATCAGAAGTGTCATGATGTGAAATACCTAGTTTGTGGCAAGGCGGAGACTTATGAATAGTGGAGAGCTGGGCATCTGAGCCGGGAAGTAGTCAATGGCGGAGGAAAGAGACTCGGTGTGTTTACCCGGGGAAAAGTCCATTGTCATTGTAAAGCCGTATGAAACAAAAATGCCCGTACGGAGCGAGTAACTACGGCACGTGTAGAGCAAAAGAAGGGACTACCCCTTTTTCTTCGCCTCATCATGAGAACAACTATCTATATTATATCGTCTTATTAAGATTCCGGGTACCATCACCTATGAGTTTATGGGGCACAAGCAAGAGAATTTGTCCAGGAAACGGAAGAACTCCGGACACTGCGCGAACTCCTAACAAGGATTTATGTAGAAAGAAAAGGTATGGGTTGTATACGAAGACATGGAAAGGGGGATGTCTTTATGTTGTTATGTCAGCAACAGAAGCCCAAGCTCATGGGATTGTTGATTGTGTAGCGGTTTCATCCTAAAAATAGGAATTCGTAATCAAGCGGTTAAGATCGATCTAAAGCAGCCAATACAATTATGTATGCAATTAATTCAGCATGCCAACTATGTCAACAACTTATTATAAAAACAGCCAATCCGAAAAGTCACGAAAACGAAATCCCCCGCTCTTGGGTCATCGGAGGGTTTCTTGCTTTGGTTCTCTTTTAGGAGCGCTCTTTGGTTCTACACATTAGTAGTTACGAACCAAAGAACGGCCCACCTCTTCCGACCACTCGATCGCTACCGATCCGTCCCGTTTACCGAGTTGCAACACGCTTCCCCCACTCGTACTTCTACTGATTGTGCTTTCCGTTGGTATTTTTAACTAACCCTAACGTCCTTAGAGCGATGTAAGCTGGAAATCTGTATTAGCGGGACAATCCTCTTTTACTTCACTACGGCACTTTTACGGACCAGACAGAAAGACTTGCTTTTACCTACCATACAATACAAGACATACTTCTTGAGGAGCTTAGGTTTTCGCTCCGCGCCTTAGGTGCCTCCCCTTCGCTCACTCTTTTCTTTTACTTTTATGCTTCCTGCTAACGCCCTGTAATAAGAGCCATAGAAAGACTCTTCCCCTGTGATAGATAATAGGCACTTTCTTTGTTCCAGTTCGTGTAGCCTGGTAACGTAAGTTGGTGAAGCTTGACTCCTGACGAGAGTTGGTTCAGGGGCTTTGATAACTGCTTTATTCAAGACTGACAAGACGAATGGGAAGGAATCGCATTCCAACCCGTAATGAATCACTTTTCTTCTTACTAGCCGAGTGAGAGAGATAGAGTACTTTTTCTAGTAACGAGTAACGTAGCTCTTTGCATGCTGTAGTGCCCGAGTAACGTATAATTAATGTGTAGAGTGGCGGGGCCGTAGTGTATCGTTAGGGAAAAGCGATTACTACTCGATTAGCTCGATGCTTTACAAAGGGAAAGAAAACAGCACAACAGGACTCCTCTCGAATGCGTGATTTCACTGCTTACCACGTACGAGGCAACAGGGATTCTAGCACAAGCTACAGACAGTTAACAAAGGAGGAAGGGGTATTTTAACCATATACGCGCAACAGTTAGTGCCTTCTCTGCTTACGAGATATCCCGGCACATATTATCTTATATAAAGACCAGGAATCTGAATGCAATGAAAGAATCCACTTACGGAATAATTTTTTAAGAAGATGCGTAGGACATCAATCATGGTATAATTAATATCGTAGATAGAGTGATGGAAAAGTACGATCGTTTCTACCGAAAGACTCTAAGTCATATCTATCCCTTCTCAACTAAAGAAAGATGGATACCAGGGGAAAGGAGACCTATGCTGCAAGTTTCCATAACTTATTTTCAATAAAACTAGAGTAAATAACCCTTTTCTTGCTTACTCCTCACTGGATTGAAATTGATCTTGACTACTCCTTGGGAGCAGACTGACGGACAATCTCATATATCGATGCCACGAACACTGCTTCAGCGAAAAGAGAACCATTCACCGCCTTAACTAGATTGATCTTTTTAATAGATTAGGCCGCTAAGGCGCGAAGCGGGCAAGATTACGAACAGAGAAAGCGAACCCCAGAAAAGGAAGACGAAGCAACGCACTCGCATCAGTTTTATTGCTTACTCACTCGCTAGCTATAAGAATGGATAAAAGAGGATGTGCACTCTACTGTTCACCAACTACTATTGTCATGGGAACAAGCCTTCCCTACTACGTACGATTGAACTACAGGATTGATTAGCTGAAGAGGCAAAGATGGAGAACAGAGAAAGGCCTTTCGTTCGTAACTACTAATGTTGCGAACGAAAAGGGCCACCACCAACACTAAACCTAGAAAGGTTATCAAACCAAACTAGGCTAATCAAAGGCCAACCACTTTAGAGTAGTACGTATTTTTTTAGTCTATCCCGTGGAATTTCTTATATAAAGAACAGGATCTATTGGCTCAGTCTTTCGGGATTGCCGCTATTCTTTCGTACTATGACGTTTCCTTTATTTATTGCTTTGGTACTGAATATTTGGATATTGCTTGCGTACGGAGCAAAAGACAGGTGGGACCGCAGATTCATTCGCGGTAGGAGTGGCCTAACAATCTACCACTTGCGCTAGAGCCCATCATTCATTTATTTCATAACAATTGCTCTAATATGCGCCTCATCCAACGCGGGAGAGGTTGAAGGGATAAGCTAGTGCTATCTTGCATATCTTCACATCATGTCTATTCACGATCTATCGAAGCCGGAGTATGTGCTTGGAGGTGTGATCTCGGCTCCTTCCTTAGCCTGTGCAAAGAAAGCCTGGCTCCATTATTGTAAAGAGATCCACTGGACTTGAAATGCTAGTGACCAAGTCGTTTTCTTATTCTCTTTGTTTGCTTTCTTGAACTGGATTTTGACTCACTCGGCTTCTTTTGTTGAATCAGCAACTCCCTCGTGCTTGGAATTCTTCCTACGTTTAGGCACATATCCAGATTTCTTGCGGGCGAGAATCTTCTCCGGCTGTAAGCTTTGTTCTCAATAAAGAAATAAGTAGAAACACAAATGAAAGGTATTATTTACCACTCGAGGAAGAGCTTTGGAACATTTTGATAGGCATATGATCTTTGCTCTTTATGAATTTGACGTCAATGCAGACTGTCATCATTTGTACGTTTTCATATATGAGAATCAAATCCTTGTGCAAAGTGTCAATGAAAAATATGACGTAATTCATCCATTCATTCATATACTGCAAAAAGTCTTGCTCACTATACTTTCTAAGGCAACGTCGAGATAGGAAACGGTTTTCCAACTAGTTTTCCAGTGCTAGTTGTACAGTACTATACGAAATTTATTCCCTATTGCCCTTATAGCTCTACTTTTGAAACCAAACGACTATTGCTAGTTGTTACAAACAAACCCACCAAGCTATCTCATCCTCCTCTCCCGGGGTTCCGTCCCCCGACCTGTGCTAGTTTTCAGTGCTAGTAGTATGTCTCCAGTGCTATTGACTTTCTCGAATAGACTAGGTGGACAGCTATCGTAGCAAACCCAGCTATCTACGCATGTACCAGTGCTACTTGAACGAATCGGCTAGTAGGACAGCAGGAACAGAGGCGCAAAGCTCAAGTGTGTGACGTCAGGCGACCCTCCGGTGAATACGGCGGCGAATCAACTGGAATCTACCCATCTGTTAGTCACAGTGTTAGCTTTTAGGTTTTTTCATAGATAAGCCATCCATAAGTGTAATTTGGCTTGGTTTTTAGAATTATGCAATGGAATACCAATCTAGCGGCTTTGGCAAAGCAAGTAGAACTACGTAGGTCACACTGCGGGCCATAGAGAGGAACCACAGCACTCTAAGGCAGCAAGAAGAAAGAAAGCATACTAGGGCACCCCCAATCAGATTTTTTCTCCAAATGCTATAACTAGCAATACGGGCTAGACATCCAGTAATAAAAGTGCACAGATCTCTAAAGCAGCTTGCTAAGCATTTCAATTCTAGAAGGGTGCTATTTGATAATAAGTTCTAATAAGTAAGGCTTTAGCCCAGAAAAATCATAGGGCTAGCTCCAAAAGAAGAGGTGGTTCAATCTGTCTGCTGGTTTAGTAAGAGGCCTAAACTTTCCTGGCTTGTTAGGCTTTGGAATAAAAGAGCGAAACATGGGCGAAAAGAACAGCAGCTATAACTTCGTTGACCAGCCTTGCATCGATTCAGCTCTACTACCATCAGAACATAAAAAGATACCTCGGGGTAATAATACTATAAATGTGTGCTATTCCAGGCTTCTGACATGAGTAAGAATACACTAGCCATCCTCTATTTTGTGACATGAATTCTTATCCCGAAATTGGAGCTCAAAAGACAATGGGATCCTTTTCTTCCGGGAGGAGTGAATTACATTGCCCACTAAAAGCATTCTCATAGAATTTCGCTGTTATGTCACAGTATTTACAAACGGGATGCACAGTTGATGCATAGCGCCTGTAAGCATCAAAAAGTTCACTCCGATGGTCAATTCAGCTGCGCCCTATCTTTTGTAGATAGTACTTTGGCTCAATGCTACTCATGATATATAAAGAAGTTCGAGGGGGGCTTGTGATAAATAAAAGATTTATCTTGTTGTTCCTGGTCTAGAGAATTCAAGTAAATAAGCATTTTGCTATCACTGAATATATAGAAATTAGGATGAGAGTGATACTTAAGATCACCTATATCAATAGGACTATAATAGACTCTATTATCTATGATTAGCCTATTAATTCTATGTATAGGATGTACAAGGTCAGCGTTGGCTCTAGCCATCTCACGAGCTCGGGTAGCAGGAACTTTCAAGTTATAATGCACTGTGTAGACAGGAATATTATCACTACAACATTTTTGTATTACATAAGTTGCAATAGCAGCATCTTTTTGGTGAATGAAATTGGCGTGGCGTGGCTCTCCTTGATTTGGCAGTGTCCCTTTTTTATTGGTTATTACAGAAAGAGTAACTCGATGCGTCTTTTTCATGGTTTTATTATAAATGGACGTTTTTATCTTTTAAAGTTTCATGGTTTCCTGTCACGAAATAAGAACTATTATATCTAATAGGCCTGTGTTAGAAGCCTGCGAACCACCCAACTTCGTTGACCAACGTCATCAGGGAATATAAGGGTATCTGTCTTCCCAGAACCGATATAAGGCTTCAGCAACCTTGTAACCATCGCCCTTTGAGAGAGTGAAGTAAAGAGTTTTCAGTATATCACTTCTAGCGCTATGCCTAGTTTGACCATACACTAAGGGCATGTACACCTTTTTAATGAGACCCCGAGTAAGATGCCGCTTAACAACATCAGCCAGATTCTCATCTATATAACTAGAAACATTCTCTCTAAATTAAATCATCATGTCACTATAGAGATCCCTTACCGCTGCGCGCCTCACTATATGAATTATCACAGAATATATTTTGGATTTTCGCCAAGCAGGAAATATGACATAATTTGGTATGTGCTTGAAGATGCAGAAATAATTAGAAATTTCTTCACCTAGGAACAAGTGGGTGAAATGCGATATAAATTGAAAGGAGCGGAGCACCTAACGCCAACTTTACCACTTCGTTACACCAAAAGGTTTTCTCAGCGCAAGTAAGGATTCTATCGTAATGGCCTGAAGCCCAAGAAGCTGCTTCAGCTCTGCTTGTGAACGAGTGATGGCGGTAGGCAGTTGCCTCTAAAACCAAATCCTTAGATCCCGGTATGATTGCTCCCCAGACTCAGGTCTATGGAAATAAAGCAGGCACCTAGCTAGATCTTGTTCATGGAAATGTAGAATACCCAACAATTATCCCTCTTCAGTCCAGCAGGTAAATAAATCCTCTACTCCGGCGATACTCAAAAGAAGCTGTTCATAGCGCGCACGTTTCATGCGCCGATCGATTTCATTTGAAAGACGAATAGATTTTAATATTGCTCCTATCAACTGATAGCGAGAGAGGGAAAGCAGCAAAGGCGCGCAGCGGGAAAGAAGAACTTGAAATCACAGTTTACAACTTCAAAAAAGTACTATTAGCTAGGAAAACCATTTACTTGCTTTATGCCGCCCAATTCACATTGGGCCCTGAAACCAGAAGGAATGTCATTAGGTTTTTTCAGCACCTACTCAGGGAGAAAGTAAAGTAATTAGTACATAGGGGAGGTTTGGTACCCAGCGGTGCAGTGGGAAAACCAAGAGTGCAGGTAATCGCTATGGCTGTGCGCGCCATTCCACTCATGTTGGCAAACGCTGAGAAGACGCTAGAGAAGGGTGACGATAGCAGTCGCCCAACGGAGGATACGGAATATAACGAACAAATGAAAGAGAAAAGCTCTAAGACAAAGTAGTCTAGGCGCGCAGCGAAAATCTTGCCCATTTCGATCATCTTATTTGTGATTTCGGAGTCAGTCTTCAGTCAATTATTCCGGAGTCAAAGGGTATGATATCGACAGTTATAGAATCCAAACCCATTCTGGGGCTTTTCTTTTCATTCGAGCTCAAACAATATCATAGATTCCCAAATAAGCCGTGCCGTCAGTAGTAAGCTAATCGTGTTTTTTCTTCTACTTCGGCTTATTAAGTTCATCCAAACTATTTTGGAGTTAGATATTGGGTAGGATGGTCGGTGTCCTTCGGAGTTCAGGTCTATCCCGGTGTCCGATGTGAGTGTAGACGAGTAATCCAAACCATAGCTCTCTACTTTCTAGTTACGATGAGATGGCCGATGTGGTTGTCGAATTTTCCAAGATCCGGGTTAGGATTCTCACAATGGAATTTCGATGAATATATTTTGCTTTCTGGGGTAATAGGTCTTCGGCCTAAAGGTTCCCAATGTGGGTGTCGTTGCAGTCCAAAATAATGAAAGGAATGTAAATTCAAGTGAAGCTGCCGGGATATGTGTCTCATTCGAATATACGTCATCAAGCGATACGAGAAATGTAGAGTCAAAAAGGCTTTCTGTTGAATCCTCGCCATAAACAGCAGTTCTGAGATCTCAAGCGGGAACAGAACCAAGTTACTCATGTTCAGCATCTAATTAAGCTCTAGCCTATGCTTCTGTTGTTGTTGTGGCAGTTTCTATTCATTATTATCGTAAATATGCTGATTCTCGTTTTCTTTTTTTCTACATATTGGGGTTCTTTCCTCCCTCCATAAGCATCTCCACTGGATTTCGATGCCAAGGCATCTCCATCTGAAGAAGTTGGTGAAGGGGTTGAAGTTTGACTAGACACCGGGTAATCATTCCCAAATTTCATTTATAGTGCTCCCGAGCATAAGTAGCTTTGGCACATAGGATCTGAATCTATGTTAGACGACTCGTAGGAGAGCCGGACATACCGCGTTCTTCTCCTATGACCCATCTTCGTTGCTAGACCGACCTGTTAAGACTCCATTGTCGTCTTACTCTTTCTAGTTTTATTTACTGCCTCGTGAGACATATGATATGGATGCCGCGTTACATCGTTCCCAAATGTACTATTGAATCCCACTAGAAAAAAAAACAAATCTACGGGTAAAGCCAACAAGAACAGGGGCATCCTAGGGTGGGGCCAACCCAACCGATGCCTTAAGACCGAAACAAGCTATAGCAATAATAGACACCGTAGAGAAGATCGACCTAACGTTATTGTTGTTTATCTTATTTTGGGACCATGATCGTGGCTGCCAGGTCTTGGAAAGAAGAGAAATTGCATCCGCAACTGACAACGTGTTTCTACGAGGATCAATTTCATAGTTAAGGGAAGGCAAGGTACTGAACCAAGCTGGACCTAAGGGGTACTCAAAAGTGTGCATTTTGTTAGGGGACGAGCCGAAGACCACGTGCGTAACAAGGTATGGCTCTTATGAATTTCTTTTTATGCCATTTGGGCTAAGCAATGCACCTGCTACATTTTGCACCTTGATGAAAAAGCTATTCCATCCATACTTGGACAAGTGAGTGGTGATTTCTATGATCCGTAGTATAGCCCTCTCTCACTCTACCTCATCTTTTACTCGATATACACATCGAAAACATTAGAAAATAACTAGAGTAATGATACAGTAAGGGCCTGAGGAATTGGCGTAAGCGGAAAGTCAACGCTTCGCGCCTTTTTTTGGTAAACTGAGGGAGCAGTGGAAGACTACGGATCCTTTGTTGGTGCCTTATTTTCTTTACTTCTTCGCTTACCGGCCGGGTTCAGTCGGAGATGGCTCCCCCTATTGGCTGGCCCCCTTCTCTTTTGCTTTAGAGTTTACCTCCTCCTTTCGGGCAAGAAGCTTCACACACGTCGGACCGCGACCTTGCACCGCCCACTATTGTTTTCCATAGGGAGTATAGCGTCAGTACTATTAGGCATATGTTTCGGGCTAAGGAATTTCTTCTATAATGTGTATCCGCAATAGAGGAAGTTTTCCTTTCCGTTTCAACAACTACTTATCTAGCTATCCCTACTCACCTATTCCTGCATTGCCCTTTGGCCCACCACTTATGGCAATGGCTGAACGCACATGGTGATTGGAGCTTTCACACTGCCTCTATCTCTACCCTTTGGTAGCGATGCACTGACCTGACTGGGGACACTTTGGGAGAGACGAAACAGATTCTTCTGCCTAGGGCAGGCCTCCATTCGCAAAGAGACGGCGGCTTAGCGTCCATTTCGAAGTAGGTAAGTTACCACAAACCTTCTCCCTGCTGATGTACTTTTCAACCTTTTGTTGACTCATGATAGAATACTTACTTTTGCTAAGGAGTTTTGGGCAAGTTTGAATTTCGAGGAAGGAACGTAAGTGATTGCAGATCCCCTTAAATGCTAAATTCCGGGCAATCCCGTCGCATCAGATCCTCCAGCAACCTCAGCGGGGGAAAAGAGAGATGCTCACTGTAGAATGAGTTATATGCAAGAGGGTAAGAGAGGTAATATGTTGGAGGGATTTTCCGTCTTCATTGAGATTGTCGCATTGACCTATTTGAAATTGAGTGATGCACTGGGGTGCTTCCCTCAGGGCTTTACTATCTATAATATAGAGTAAAGAGAGATGCGGCAAAAATTCTCCAACTCGCGCTTAAGATTCAGTCCATTCTTCAGGGTATAGAAAGCAAAATAGAAAAAAAAACTGGGAAAAAACTGTCTGAGCTGTGCCAAATCCCGGGGGAATTTCCATGTACACCTCTTCCTGTAAATCTCCATGAAGGAATGCATTCTTCACATCTAACTGGTGTAGCTTCCAACCTCCATTCGCTGCAAGAGAGATGAGTGTCCTGACAGTGCTCATCTTTGCCACTGGTGCAAAAGTCTCGTCATAATCAATGCCATATGTTTGACTATACCCCTTTGCCACCAGTCGTGCCTTGTATCGATCAACTTTTCCCTCTGGAGTCTGCTTCACTGCGAACACCCACCTACACCCAACTGCTTTCTTGCCTGGTGGTAGTGACACAAGCTCCCAGGTTTTATTCTTATCTAGAGCCCCGAGTTCTTCTTGCATAGCTGCTTTCCACTTTGGATCCTTCTTAGCAACCTGCCAGCACTTAGGTAAAGTAACAGAGTCTAATGATGCAATGAATGCTCCATGAACATGTGATATGTTAGAGTATGAGACAAATTGAGCAATATCATGTGGGAAACCATAACGATCAGGAGGATGGCCTGCATTACTGCGAGAAGTCCTCCTTAATGTTATTGGAGTGTAAGAAGAAGAGAGAGGATTCATATCACCTGTTTCAGATTCAGAGTCTGAGGAATGATCTGTGGGTGTAGGTGTCTCAAGAGTTGGAGTAGACCGAGACAAGGGACTTGGCACAAGTGGTATGGTTGGTGCATTCATAGGACCTTCTTTCGGCCTCCTAGTATACACTCGCAATTCACCTCGAGTTTGAGTCCTAACATTTTCATGATCTTCCTCTTCTTCCTCATCCTTCTGCTCTTCTTCCTCCTCATTCTCCTGTTCCTCCACCGATGTAGGAATCAACAAAGGAGTTGGTCCCACTTTCTCAATCCTAACACCATTCTCCCCCTCTTGTCTTATACTTGCAGACTCAGACAAGTCACCAAAAGGTGAAGTCACCTCCATTGTGTAATACGGTTCGAATTCTCGAAAATGTACATCCATACTCACAAACAATCTCTTTTCCACTGGGCTCCAACAAACATAACCCTTTTGTGTAGCAGAATATCCCACAAATATACATTTCACCGCTCTAGGATCGAGTTTCCCTACAGAAGGTCTGTTGTCCTTCACAAAACATACGCAACCAAACACCTTCAATGGAAGGAGCCCGGCATTATCTCCTTTCAACATCTCACATGGGGACTTCCATTCCAACACCCTCGAGGGCATCCTGTTAATCAATGCTGCAGCTGTCAAAACTGCCTGCCCCCACAAATGTTTTGGGACATTCATGGAGATCATCATACTTCTAGCCACCTCTAGAAGATGTCTGTTCTTTCTTTCTGCTACTCCATTTTGAGCTGGTGTGTATGGACATGTTGTCTGATGTTGTATCCCCTGAGCTGACAAGTATTCTGCGAATGCTCTGTTGGTATACTCTGTCCCATTATCAGACCTCAATACTTTCACTATGGCCCCATATTGAGTCTGAACAGACCTATGAAAATCTTTGAAGCAAGCTAGCACTTCATTTTGATTTTTCATCAAATACAACCAAGTAACACGAGAAAAACAATCAATGAAAGACACAAAATATCTATAACCATTCATAGAACTTGTGGGACAAGGACCCCAAACATCAGAATGTATCAGGTCAAAAGCACAAGAACTTCTATGACCAGAACTAACTAACATAAGAGCTCCTAGTAAGCTTGCCAAACTCACATGCATCACAAACAAGTTTTAATTTATTAGCCTTTTCAAATAAAACTGGATACAAACGACTCAAAACATTAAAAGAAGAATGTCCCATGCGTTGGTGGTGAAGCATCAACACATCCTCAACACTCATCTCAGATCCCATTTTTTCGGTCCCTTCTACCATGGATATTAATGCTGAATCTAGCCCTTCACGATCCAAGTACCATAAACCACTACGCCAAGTGCCAGTCCCAAGTCTCCGACCTGTCCCCTTCTCTTGAAATATCACCTTTGGAATATCAAAAGAAACAACACATTTTAGTTGGAGTATGATAGCACTAATGGATAAAAGATTTACTGGAAATGATGGAGCATGCAACACATTAGACAAAGTCACAGAACCAGTACAATTCACAGTACCCTTACCGACCACTGGTTGTGTTGTACCATCGGCAGTTTGAATGCTCTCAGGCACTGCTAAGTGAGTATAGGAAGAGAACTCACTAGCATTACCCGTCACATGTCGAGATGCACCAGAATCCACTATCCATTCTGGTGATCTAATGGTGGACATAGAGGCAAGAGCATGTGTGTTACTAGTACCTTGGGTCGAATGAGCATAAGTAGCAATGTTACCCCTAGGCAAGAATGAAGTGGATGCATCCTCGGTCACACTCTTCTTGTCCCCATTACCTGCTGCTTTTTGCTTTCGACTAAGTACCTCCAAAAGCGCTTGATCCTCCTCAGTGAAGACCACTCCAGTTTCTTCTTCTTCCTCTGCTACCATCAGATTTGCTCGGTAGCCTCCTCTTCCACCTCTACGACCGCCACGGCCACGGCCACGACCACGGCCTCCAGACTGTCCACGTCCACCAAAATCTCTCTC